ACGGACCCTATCGAGGAACAATCATAGAGGATTCTATAGAGGATTCTATAGAGGATTCTATAGAAATGTTTTGCATAAATAAAATGAATGACCCACTTCCTAATAATTATAATTCTCGAGAATTTGAACATCAAAAGAATCCGATAGAAGAAGAAATAGAAGAAATAAGTGAAATAGAAGAAGAAATAGAAGAAATAAGTGAAATAGAAGAAGAAATAGAAGAAATAAGTGAAATAGAAGAAGAAATAGAAGAAATAAGTGAAATAGAAGAAATAAGTGAAATAGAAGAAATAAGTGAAATAGAAGAAGAAATAGAAGAAGAAATAGAAGAAATAAGTGAAATAGAAGAAATAAGTGAAATAGAAGAAGAAATAGAAGAAATAAGTGAAATAGAAGAAATAAGTGAAATAGAAGAAATAAGTGAAATAGAAGAAATAAGTGAAATGGTTTCTCAATGGTTATACAAATTGGACGACGCCGAGGATTTGGAGGAGCAGGCGGAAGCGAAAGCGAAAGCGAAAGCGAAAGCGGAAGAGGAAGAGGAAGAGGAAGAGGAAGAGGAAGATAAAGATAAAGATAAAGATAAAGATAAAAAAAAGGAAGAGGAAGAGGAAGATCCTGATATTCGCCCAAGAAAAGCCAAACGTGTGGTAATTTTTAATAATAAGGATCTAAAGGCCAATTCTGATACTACTAATACTACTACTAGTGAGAAGAAGAATGCCCAAGATAAAAAAGATAAAAAAGATAAAAAAGATGAAGAAGACGAGGAAGAACTGGCTTTGATACGTTACTCTCAACAATCAGATTTTAGTCGGGATCTCATAAAAGGATCCGTGCGTGCTCAAAGACGCAAAATAGTTATTTCTGAAATGTTTCAAGCAAATGTGCATTCCCCACTTTTTTTGGATCGAATAGACAAAACATTTTTTGTTTCTCCTTTTGATATTTCGAAAATTACAAATATAATTTTTAGGAACTGGGTTGGTAGAGAATCAGAATTTCAAATTTCTGATTTTGAGGAGGAAAAAGCAAACGAAAAAGACGAAAAAGACAAAAAAGACAAAAAAGACAAAAAAGACAAAAAAGACAAAAAAGACAAAAAAGACAAAAAAGACAAAAAAGACAAAAAAGACAAAAAAAAGGAAGAAGACAAAAAAGACAAAAAAGACAAAAAAAAGGAAGAAGAGGAAGAAGAAAAAGATCGCCGGAGAATAATATCCGAAACTTGGGATGCCCTTATGTTTACTCAAATAATAAGAGGGTCGATGTTAGTAACCCAATCTTTTCTTAGAAAAAACATCGTATTACCTTTATTGATAATAGCTAAAAATGTAGGCCGTATGTTATTATTCCAATTCCCCGAGTGGTACGAAGATTTTAAGGCATTGAATAAAGAAATGCATATTAACTGCACCTACAACGGTATTCCATTATCAGAAACAGAATTTCCTAAAGATTGGTTAGCAGACGGGATTCAGATAAAGATTCTATATCCTTTCTGTTTGAAACCTTGGCGAGGAGCTAAAATTAAAGTACGGTCTGGTCATAGAGATTCAATGAAAGAAAAAAAAAACAAAAATTGTTTTTTAACAATATGGGGAAAGGAAGCGAAAGTTCCCTTTGGTTCTCCCCGAAAACGATTTTCTTTTTTTAAACCCATTTCTCAAGAAATCGACAAAACAATTGGAAAGGTTCAAAATCAATTTTCTATATTTATATTTATATTTCTAAGATTTTTAAAAGAAAGAATAAAATGGGCTTTACTAATTTCAAAAGTAATAAAAGTAATAATAAAAGTAATAAAAGTATGGATCATAAAAATAGCTCAAGTTGGAAAACGAATAATGAAAGAACTTGAAAAAATCACCCTAATTTTTTTATTTCTATTTATGAAGAGGAAAGTGAAAGTATATGAACCAAATCAAAATGGAAAAGATTTCCAAATCAATAATAAAATGAATAATGAATCGACCATTCAAATTCGATCCATGAATTGGACAAATTATTCACTCACGGAGAAAAAAAGGAAAGACCTTTCTGATAGGATAATTACAATCAGGAATCAAATAGAACAAATTACAAAAGACAAGAAAAAAAGAGTTCAAACTTATGATGATAAAAGATTGGAATACCCAAAATATATTTGGCAGCTATTTAAAAGAAACAATATCCGATTAATACGAAAATTTCATTATTTTATGAAATTTTTCATTGAAAAAATATACATGGATATCTTCCTATGTACAATTAACATTCCAAGGATCCATGCACAACTTTTCTTTGAATCAAAAAATAAAATTCTAAATAAATCCATTTACAACGATGAAATAAATCAAGAAGGAATTGATGAAACAATTCAAAATACAATGAACTTTATTTCGACTGTAAAAAAGTTAGTTTCTAATACGAATACTAATATTAGTGATAATAATTTCAATAGTTATTTTGACTTATCTTCCTTGTCACAAGCATATGTATTTTACAAATTTTCACAAACCCCATTATTTAACAAGTATAACTTGAGATCCGTACTTCAAGATCGGGGTACCTATCATTATCTTAGGGGAGAAATAAAGGATTATTGTATAAAACGAGGAATATTTGATTACAAATCAAGGCATAAGAAAATGAAAAAGTCTGGAATGAATGAATGGAAAAACTGGTTAAAGGGTCATGATCAATACAATTTATCCCCGGCCAAATGGTCTCGATTGGAACCAAAAAAATGGCGAAGTAGAGTCAGCCGTATGATTAAAAACAAAGACTTAATGAAATTGGATTCAGATAAAAAAGAAAAAATTCATCATTACATGAAAGAAAATTATGATGCAGGGGATTCATTGACGAATCAAAATAAAAAAAACAAATTTAAAAAACATTACGGATATTATTTTTTTTCACATAAATATATGAATTATGGAGATAAGACGGACAAGAACTTATATATTTATGGATCAAAATTACAAGTAAATGGTCACCAAGAAATTCCTTATAATTTCAATACACGGAAACCCGACTTATTTTATGTATTGTTAAATATAGCAGTTGATGATTTTCTAAAAGAAAGATATATTATTGCTAAGGATAAAAATCTGGATAGAAAATATTTTAATTGTGGAATTTTCCATTTTTGTATTAGAAAGAATATCGATATTGAGACTTGGACCAATACTATTGAGACTTGGACCAATACGCATGTTGGCACTAAGATTAAGAAAAATACGAAAACTGAAACTCATAAGTATCACAAAATGAAAAAAAAAGATATTTCGATTCATGAAAAAATCAACCCACCCACACCCAATCAAAAAAGAAACTTTTTTGATTGGATGGGAATGAATCAAGAAAGATTCTCTCGTAATCGGAACATATTAAATCGAACATTTTGGTTGTTTCCAGAATTTGTGCTACTTTTTGATACATATAAGATTAAACCATGGGTGATACCAATCAAATTACTTCTTTTAGATTTGTATGCAAATGAACATGGCAGCCACATATCATCCAATCAAAAAGAATATCTTGAATTAAAAAATTCCAACCAACAAAAAAACGAACAACAGAGCCAAATAGGTCTTGGCTCAGATCTACGAAAAAAAAAAGATGTTGAAAAACATGACGTTAAATCTGGCGTTGAAAAAGAGGGAGAGACAAAAAAAGATGTTGAAAAACATGACGTTAAATCTGGCGTTGAAAAAGAGGGAGAGACAAAAAAAGATGTTGAAAAACATGACGTTAAATCTGGCGTTGAAAAAGAGGGAGAGAAGGATATTAAAAACGAAATGAATTTGTTCCTGAAACAATTTTTTTATTTTCAATTAAAATGGGTTGACCCCTTCAATCAATTAATGTTTAATAATCTTAAGGTGTATTGTTTCCTACTTAGACTGCCAGATATAAACAAAAAAATTTGGATATCCTCGGTTAAAAGAAGAGAGATGCATATGGATATGATATTGATGACGAATAAGAACGTTATTCCAGAATTACTAAAAAAAGGAATTTTTATTATCAAATCAATTCGTTTATTTATAGAATGGGATGAGCAATTTATTATCTATCAAACCATAAGTATTTCATTGGCGGATAAGAGTGAAAACCAAAATGAAACTAATGGAAAATGCATAAAAAAAAGAGATGTTGAGAAGAAGAATTTCGACAGATCCATTGCACAACATAGCAATATTCTTGTGAATAGAAAAAAAAAGAATTCGAATTTCCTTATTCCAGAAAATATTCTATCTACTAAACGTCGTAGAGAATTGCGAATTCGAATTCTTTTAAATTCCCGGAATTGGAATATTGTGGATATAAATCCAGTGTTTTTCAACGAAAACAAGATGAGAAACTGTGGACAATTTTTGAATGAAGACAGGTATCTTAATACAGATGTAAATAACATTAATATTAATACAGATGTAAATAACATTTTAAAATTAAAATTGCTTCTTTGGCCGAATTATCGATTAGAAGATTTAGCTTGTATGAATCGCTATTGGTTTAATACCAATAACGGCAGTCGTTTCAGTATGTTAAGGATACATATGTATCCACAATTTAGAATTAGTTAATGGTATATTGCTTGGATATCACATATTTGATAGATTCCGAAAGATGTACGCATAGGTTGCGTTACATTTTGGTACATGATACTAATTTAATGGCATATCAATTCAATTGGTTCTAGGAATAATAAATGGGCAGAATAGAATGTTCTTAGACACAAAGAAATAATTATCTTTCGTAAATGTATTTTCTCTCTTTCTATCCAAATCCCATTCGATTTTTTGAAAATCGAATGGGATTTGGATAGAATCAAAAAGTAGTATATGAATAAATCTACGCTTTTGCGTATACCAGATGAAAATGACTGGAATAATCATAATATAAATATAATAACATAATATAAATATAATAATTATTATTCCTGATCGGTAAAATCTATAAAATAAAAAGAAAGAAAACGGAAAAATATGTTATGGTAAAAAATTCATTCATCCCAGCTATTCAACAAGAAGAAAAAGAAGAAAACAACAAAGGGTCTGTTGAATTTCAAGTATTCAATTTCACCAATAAGATACGGAGACTTACTTCGCATTTGGAATTGCACAAAAAAGATTTTTTATCGCAAAGGGGTCTACGAAGAATTCTGGGAAAACGTCAACGGTTGCTGGCTTATTTGTCAAATAAAAATAGAGTACGTTATAAGAAATTAATTAGTCAGTTGGATATTCGGGAGTCTAAAATTTGTTAAATAAAAAAATAAATAAAAATTTCGTTTGAATTTTTTTTAGTTATTATATTAAAAATTTTTCTAAGCCTCGTTTTGAGCAATTCATGGAATACTGAATTAGGGAAGAAAGGATATGACTGTACCGGCCACAAGAAAAGATCTCATGATAGTCAATATGGGTCCTCACCACCCATCAATGCATGGTGTTCTTCGACTAATTGTTACTCTCGATGGTGAAGATGTTATTGACTGTGAACCCATATTGGGCTATTTACACAGAGGGATGGAGAAAATAGCGGAAAACCGAACAATTATACAATATCTGCCATATGTAACACGTTGGGATTATTTAGCTACTATGTTTACAGAAGCAATAACGGTAAATGCACCAGAACAGCTGGGAAATGTTCAAGTACCTCAAAGGGCCAGCTATATCAGAGTAATTATGTTAGAGCTGAGTCGTATAGCTTCTCATTTGTTATGGCTTGGACCTTTTATGGCGGATATCGGTGCACAGACTCCCTTTTTCTATATTTTTAGAGAGAGAGAATTGCTATATGATCTATTCGAAGCTGCCACAGGTATGCGAATGATGCATAATTATTTCCGTATCGGAGGAGTAGCTGCTGATCTACCTCATGGTTGGATAGATAAATGTTTGGATTTCTGCGATTATTTTTTAACAGAAGTTGTTGAATATCAAAAACTTATTACACGGAATCCCATTTTTTTGGAACGAGTTGAAGGAGTGGGCATTATTGGTGGAGAGGAAGCAATAAATTGGGGCTTATCAGGACCAATGTTAAGGGCTTCCGGGATCCAATGGGATCTTCGTAAAATTGATCATTATGAATGTTACAATGAATTAAATTGGGAAGTCCAATGGCAAAAAGAAGGAGATTCATTAGCTCGTTATTTAGTACGAATCGGTGAAATGAGGGAATCTATAAAAATTATTCAACAGGCTCTCGAAGGAATTCCCGGAGGACCCTATGAGAATTTAGAAGTTCGGCGCTTTAATAGTGCAAAAAATTCCGAATGGAATGATTTTGAATATAGATTCATTAGTAAAAAACCTTCACCCAATTTTGAATTGTCGAAACAAGAGCTTTATGTAAAAGTAGAAGCCCCAAAAGGGGAATTAGGAATTTATTTGATAGGGGATAATAGTGTTTTTCCCTGGAGATGGAAAATTCGTCCACCAGGTTTCATCAATTTGCAAATTCTTCCCCAGATAATTAAAAGAATGAAATTGGCTGATATCATGACGATACTGGGTAGTATAGATATCATTATGGGAGAAGTTGATCGTTGAAATGATAATTGGCGCGACAGAAGTACAAGCTATCAATTCTTTTTCTAAATCAGAATCGTTAAAAGAAATCTATGGATTCGGCTGGCTCTTTGTCCCCGTTTTGACCCTTATACTGGGAATTACTGTAGGGGTACTAGTAATTGTATGGTTAGAAAGAGAAATATCCGCAGCGATACAACAACGTATTGGACCTGAATATGCCGGCCCGTTGGGAATTCTTCAAGCTCTAGCAGACGGGACTAAACTACTTTTTAAAGAGGACCTCCTCCCATCTAGAGGAGATATTCGTTTGTTTAGTGTCGGACCGTCTATAGCAGTCATATCAATTTTACTAAGTTATTTAGTAATTCCTTTTGGGTATCGACTTGTTTTAGCCGATCTCAGTATAGGTGTTTCTTTATGGATCTCTATTTCAAGTATTGCTCCCATCGGGCTTCTTATATCAGGATATGGATCGAATAATAAATATTCCTTTTCAGGTGGTCTACGAGCTGCTGCTCAATCTATTAGTTATGAAATACCATTAACTCTATGTGTATTATCAATATCTCTACGTGTGATTCGTTGGAACATAAACTTTGACCTCTCCCAGAAATGAAATAAAGGAAAGAAGGTGAATGTATTGAATAGATATCTTCATTTTTTATTTTTTATTTTTTATTCATTCAATTCAGATCGATGAGTTAAACCAAATAGTTATATGAGTGAAAGAAAACAGCTTTTCAATTTGTAGTAAGAGGATAAAATCTCATTCCCTATATACAAGAAAAAAGTGACAGAAAACATAAGCAGTGAAAACTGTTTATCCCAAGATTTTTTGATTAGTCATCATATCTTGAAGCGGATGCAAAAGATCAACTGTATGGAGTTTCTATTACTGTACTTGTATATATTACCTTACCATAACCATAGCGGGGATCAATCAAAAATCAGTGAACAGTTAGGAACACCAAGATACACAAAGGATTAGTAATAGATAATGTAAGGTATAAAAAAAATAGGTATTTTCACATAAAAACGAATCATAATAGGGGCTTTAAGTTGGTAGAAACGATCAAGCAGTACTTCCCCACGATTTCGATCTAGAGTATGCTCCTATTCACTGAATAAATAAATTACTATCAAGAACGAATTAATCCCTTTATTTATTTTTAAATAGTACTTTTTTTTTTTTTCTGAGAAAGAAGAACAGGAATAAAAGAAATAGAATGCAATAAATAATAGAATAAAAAAAAAGATCTTTATTTATTTTTTACTCCATATATAGCCATACATGTGGAATTCTGATTATTTATGATTCATGAACTAGTGACTAATTCTTTCTATCTATTTCTTTTTATAACGAGTATTTTATTGAAGGATTCAATTATTACCAAAACCAAACAAAGATTCATTTAAATTATAAGGGATGAGATCAATTCGGAAGCACCTTTTTCTAGCCGACAGAATTACATGGGTCTAATTTTTTGGACTCTCCGATGTATTTTTATTGTATCCACTATCCACGGATACCTTACCGAACAGGTCCTTACATTTATTTGTGTCCATAGAGAAGCCGTATGAGGTAAAAATCTCATGTACGGTTTTGGAATAGTGATGAGAACAGTGATGTTATTATCAACTATAATTATCTAACAGTTCAAGTACAGTTGATATAGTTGAGGCACAGTCAAAATATGGTTTTTGGGGGTGGAATCTGTGGCGGCAACCTATAGGGTTTATAGTTTTTATAATTTCTTCTCTTGCGGAATGTGAGAGATTGCCCTTTGATTTACCAGAAGCGGAGGAGGAATTAGTAGCAGGTTATCAAACTGAATATTCAGGTATAAAATATGGTTTATTTTACGTTGCTTCTTACCTAAATCTTTTAGTTTCTTCATTATTTGTAACAGTTCTTTATTTAGGGGGGTGGAATTTATCTATTCCGTACATATCCATTCCGGAACCTATCGGAACAAATGGAGTCTTGGGAATGACAGTTGGTATCTTTATTACATTAGCTAAAGCTTATTTGTTTCTGTTCATCTCTATCACAACAAGATGGACTTTACCTAGGATGAGAATGGATCAGCTATTAAATCTTGGATGGAAATTTCTTTTACCTATTTCTCTAGGTAATCTATTATTGACAACTTCTTTCCAACTTGTTTCACTATAAATACAAAGAATACGATAACGATATTCTATACTCATAACCTCTCTTAAACAAGAAAAAAAAAAAACATCAATTTATTCATCGATATATACAATATGTTTCCTATGGTGACTAGGTTCATGAATTATGGTCAACAAACAATACGAGCCGCAAGGTACATTGGTCAAAGTTTCGTAATTACCTTATCCCACACAAATCGTTTGCCTATAACTATTCAATATCCTTATGAAAAATCTATCACATCAGATCGTTTCCGCGGTCGAATCCATTTTGAATTTGATAAATGTATTGCTTGTGAAGTATGTGTTCGTGTATGCCCTATAGATCTACCCGTTGTTGATTGGAGATTTGAAAGAGATATAAAAAAGAAACAATTGCTTAATTATAGTATTGATTTCGGTATTTGTATATTTTGTGGTAACTGTGTCGAATATTGTCCAACAAACTGTTTATCAATGACTGAAGAATATGAACTTTCTACTTATGATCGTCACGAATTGAATTATAATCAAATTGCTTTGGGTCGGTTACCAATGTCAGTAATTGGAGATTACACAATTCAAACCGTTATGAATTCGACCCAAAGCAAAATATACAAAGAAAAATCCCTCGATTCAAGAACAATTACCAATTCCTAAGATATTGTTTTGATATTCTGATAGAAAGGATACAAGCTTTTTTTATTTTGGTTAGTCAGTTACTATAAATAATAACTATTAATTGTTGAGGATCATTCTTTGATTTAAACTGAGAATTTCTTTTTTTCGTGATGATTTCCAAATATCAAATGGAAACTACTCTTTTCTAGGATGAAAAAAAAAAATGGGGTAAGTGCTTTTCCCTTCCTGGACTATTCAGTAAGGTCATGAAATCTTTAGACTTATTTATCTCTTATTTTATACATAATGGATTTATCTGGACCAATACATGAGATTCTTGTAGTATTTCTAGGAGCAGTTCTTATATTAGGGGGTCTAGGAGTAGTCTTATTTACTAATCCAATTTATTCTGCCTTTTCGTTGGGATTGGTTCTTGTTTGTATATCCTTATTATATATTCCATCGAATTCCTATTTTGTAGCTGCCGCGCAACTCCTTATTTATGTAGGAGCCATAAATGTCTTAATCATATTTGCTGTAATGTTCATGAATGGTTCGGAATATTCCAATGATTCCCGTCTTTGGACCATTGGAGATGGGGTTACGTCACTGGTTTGTATAAGTATTCTTTTTTCACTAATTACTACTATCCCAGATACGTCGTGGTACGGAATTCTTTGGACTACAAGATCAAACCAGATTCTAGAACAGGACTTAATAATTAACGTTCAACAAATTGGGATTCATTTATCAACAGATTTTTATCTTCCGTTTGAACTCATTTCTATAATTTTATTAGTTTCCTTAATAGGTGCAATTACTATGGCTCGTCAATAAAAAATAGTTATAATTCCAAAAAGTTTTAGAATTCTATTTTTTAAAAGTCTCAAGTTTTTAGTTAAAGCCATTACCAATACCTTCTTTTGTTCTGTAATTGTAATTGTTCTATTATAGTCAATCGAATCATTCTAATTGTTGTTCATATTGAAATAAATCGAGATTGATGAGGAGTTAGTCGATGATGTTCGAGCATGTACTTTTTTTGAGTATCTATTTATTTTCTATTGGTATCTATGGATTAATCACAAGTCGAAACATGGTTAGAGCGCTTATGTGTCTTGAGCTTATACTAAATTCGGTTAATATAAATCTCGTAACATTTTCTGATTTATTTGATAGTCGCCAATTAAAAGGAGACATTTTCTCAATCTTTGTCATAGCTATTGCAGCTGCAGAAGCAGCTATTGGGTTAGCTATTGTTTCGTCGATCCATCATAACATAAAATCAACTCGTATCAATCAATCGAATTTGTTGAATAATTAGTCCTAATCATTCATTATATAAATATAAGAAAGAAAGACATATGAATTATTTATCATAATTCAATTAATATATATATATATATATTTTTCATAAATATAAAATATTATTTCATATTTATGTGCGACTCATATGACTGTGATTGGTAAAACGTAAATCAAAATCTCTTGGTAGTTTATCATGAACAGATTTAGAAATATATTCATTCTAAAAAATTTATATAAATTACTGATTCATCTGGTATCTACAATATAAATATATAATTCATTTACTACTGATTTTATCATACCAGATCGAAAATTCTTTATGTTCAAAACTTTAATTTTTAGTTTCAATGTCACATTCAGTCAAAATTTATGATACATGTATAGGGTGTACTCAATGTGTACGAGCCTGCCCCACGGATGTATTGGAAATGATACCTTGGGACGGATGTAAAGCTAAACAAATTGCTTCCGCGCCAAGAACCGAGGATTGTGTAGGTTGTAAGAGATGTGAATCCGCTTGCCCAACAGATTTTTTGAGTGTCCGTGTTTATTTATGGCATGAAACAACTCGCAGCATGGCTCTATCTTATTGATTGATACGTTACAAAAAACTCCACTTGAATCATTTGATTCCCCTTTACCGACAAAAGCCCCTACTCTAGAACATAGATTCTGAGCACGGTCTTTTCTGGTCAAAGCGTATCTTGTCTTTATCACGAGTTATTTTCCTTGGTTAACACTACTTGTTGTTTTGCCGATATTTGCGGGTTCTTTAATTTTTATTCCCCCTATGAGGGGGAATAAGGTGTTTCGGTGGTATACCATATGTATATGTTTATTAGAACTCCTTCTAACGACTTATGCATTTTGTTACCATTTCCAATTGGATGATCCATTAATCCAATTGGAAGAAGATTTTCAATGGATAAAAATTTTTGATTTTCACTGGAGATTGGGAATTGATGGACTTTCCATAGGACCTATTTTATTGACAGGATTTATCACCACTTTAGCTACTTTAGCAGCTTGGCCAGTTACTCGAAATTCGCGATTGTTCTATTTCCTGATGTTAGCAATGTACAGTGGTCAAATAGGATCATTTTCTTCTCGAGACCTTTTACTTTTTTTCATCATGTGGGAGTTAGAATTAATTCCTGTTTACTTACTTTTATCCATGTGGGGAGGAAAGAAACGTTTGTACTCGGCTACAAAGTTTATTTTGTACACTGCAGGGAGTTCTATTTTTCTCTTAATAGGAGTTCTAGGTATGGGTTTATATGGTTCCAATGAACCAACATTAGATTTTGAAAGACTAGCTAATCAATCATATCCTATGGCATTGGAAATAATATTCTATTTTGGTTTCCTTATTGTTTATGCTGTCAAATCACCGATTATACCCCTACATACATGGTTACCAGATACCCATGGAGAGGCACATTACAGTACATGTATGCTTCTAGCCGGAATCTTATTAAAAATGGGAGCATATGGATTGATTCGGATAAATATGGAATTGTTACCCCATGCTCATTCTATATTTTCTCCCTGGTTTGTGATAGTGGGAACAATGCAAATAATCTATGCAGCTTCAACCTCTTTCGGTCAACGCAATTTTAAAAAGAGAATAGCCTATTCCTCCGTATCGCACATGGGTTTCACAATTATAGGAATTGGTTCTATAACCGGCATGGGACTAAATGGAGCCATTTTACAAATGCTTTCCCATGGATTTATTGGTGCTGCACTTTTTTTCTTGGTGGGAACGAGTTGTGATAGAATACGTCTTGTTTATCTCGACGAAATGGGGGGGATATCAATCCCAATGCCAAAAATATTTACCATGTTCAATAGTTTCTCGATGGCTTCTCTTGCATTGCCAGGAATGAGTGGTTTTGTTGCAGAATTAGTAGTATTATTTGGGATAATTACCAGCTCAAAATTTCTTTTGGTGCCAAAAGTGCTAATTATCTTTTTAATGGCAATTGGAATGATATTAACTCCTATTTATTTATTATCTATGTTACGTCAGATGTTCTATGGATACAAGCTATTCAATGTTCCGAACTCTAATTTTTCCGATTCTGGACCACGAGAACTATTTATTTCGATCTGTATCTTTCTACCCGTAATAGGGATTGGTATTTATCCGGATTTTGTTCTCTTGTTATCAGTTGACAAGGTACAAGCTATTCTATCTAATTATTTTTATAGATAGTTTTCATTAATGAAACAAAAAGTCTTATAATTCTTTAATTTTTTAAATCGTTCGCTGTAGAATGCAAAAGAAAAAAAAAATGAAGTTAATTAAGATTTTAATGAGATGCCTCTAGAGTTTTTGAGAACCATTTGACTCAAAGAGTCAAATGGTTCTCAAAAACTCTAACAAGCTTTCGTTATATATGAGACAATCTTCTTATGTATTCTTCATGTAGTTTATTCAATTAGAGTTATGTTAATGTGAATGACCCATAACTATGTAGACCTATTCCTAATAAATTAATCCCAAAATAGCATATCCAAATTATAAGAAATCCTATAGAAGCTACAAGTGCCGAATTTATATCTCGGAAACTTTGATTTGTTCTAGTATGCGAATAAATCGCGAATATGGTCCAAGTAATAAATGCCCAAGTTTCCTTGGGGTCCCAATTCCAATAAGATCCCCATGTCTCATTAGCCCATACTGCTCCGGAAAGAATGCCCATAGTTAAAAAGGTAAACCCCAAACTAATGACACGCGAACTCCAATAATCCAAACGCTGAGTCAATTGATATTTGTAATAATTTCGAAATGAAAGAAAAGAAGTGTTTTTAAAAACACTTCTTTTTTTAGTCAAGTATTCGATTTCACCAACGAAAAATTTCTTAATTAAGAAGTGTTTTCTTTTCAAAAAAATATTGATGTTTTTTCGAAATGTAATGACTAGAAGAGCGACTGATAATAATGATCCACATAAAAGAGCTGCATAGCTCAATAACATCATACTTACGTGCATCATTAACCACTGAGATTGTAGGGCGGGTACTAATATTGCGGATTGATGCATTTCCGTTAAAAGACCCGACGTGGCGAAACCTTGGGTAAAAATAGCACTTGGTGCGGTTATTGCGCTTAAATCATTTTTTTTGTTTTGTATCTTAATCTTAGAAATCATATGCATAATGGAGAAACTCCATGAAAGGAAAATTAATGATTCGTATAAATTACTTAATGGGAAATGCCTTGAATAAATCCAACGAATAACTAATAATCCTGTTATAGAGAAAAAGGTGGCTATCATTCCTTTTTCTGACGAATCGCGCAATCCCACGATTTCGTGGACTAATAAGGTCATCAAATGAATCATAATTACCATTAAAATGATCGAAAAAGAGATATGAGTTAATATATGTTCTAAAGTCACAAATATCATAAAAAGGAGGAGCCCCATTACAGAATTAAAATCGGGAATTAAATACATTATAGGATCCATTATGTCCCTTCTTTTAGGGGATGCCGCCACTCGGACTCGAACCGAGATGCTCTAGCACTGCTTCCTAAGAGCAGCGTGTCTACCGATTTCACCATGGCGGCTTACTTTAAATAATAATAAATAATAGTCAGTTCATGTTGAATCGTCGAGATTCCAGAATTGCATATAGTTTAGAAAACTTGATGAGAATCGATGAATAAAGCTCGTTTTCATTTGAAATTCATATGTGAATTTAAATAATCCTTAGTTAGTATCGCTGTGGGGTTCATTTTTAACAATCAACTTTCACATACTAGAAACTGAGTTCTCCTGGAACAGATAGAACTCAAAATTGTCCCTTTTTCTATGTTTTTTTTTATAAAACCATTTTTTTATGACAATTCGTTTATTTCATGGATTTCTAAAAAAAAAAAAAACATAGAAATAGAATTGCATATGTATCACAATCAAATCACTAAATCAAAGGAAATTTTCTAACAATTTCAATACCTTAGTATTATTAATAATACTATTAGTTGTAGTTGTGTCCATAATTTATAATTTATGATACCATTTACTAAATTACTAAATCTAATTGGGTCCTGGGCTATACATATAAGAAAAGAGTTTCAATCTCTCAATTAACTTTTGGAAAAGTTTAAAAAGTTAATTGAGAGATTGAAAAAAAAAAATAATAATAAATAATAAAAATATCGCGAGTTAACATTAACTTCAAAATGAAAAATAATGAGTGTATTATAATGAAAACTAAAATAATACTTATCTTATAGAGACCAAGAGATGGAAAAATTCTTATTCTACATACCACAGCAGCTAGTTCTAACTCATATTGAGGAGTTCAACACATTAGTTAATGTGAATCATTCATCTTGAATTCAAAAAGTTTCAATTCTTTATGGTATGTCGACTCAGATCATTTCAAGATTTTCTTTTATTATTTATTTACGGCAAAAAAAAACTTTTAGAGCGCCCGGTGGAAACAGATTTAGCTAAAGAAAGAGCTTTTACTGCAGTTAAATATCCCTTCTTCTTCCAAATATTTTTACGAATACGTTTCTTTGACAGAGAAATACGTTTTTTTGGAACCGCCATTCAAAAAGGAGTACTCATTTTTATCGTTGTATGTGAAAGACATGTATTGTTCAAATCAAAATAGACCATTCTTTTTAGTTATTATCCATAATTATCTTGTGGATAATAAATTTAATAACATAACATGCAAAATCTAAAAATACAAATAAATATATGTGCCCATTATATATCGCATATATAGGGATATAAAAAAAAAAAGGAAGAGAGTCTTATTTTTAAAATCCAAATAATTTTTTTTTTATTATTTATTTTATTTATTATTTATTTTATTAATTCCATTTTAAATATTAATATTAATTCCATTTTAAAAATTTAAATTTATTAATGATTAAGTTCAGCGTGCGATCCCTAGAATTTGAATTCTAATTTAATTAGAATTAGTCGTTAATCTCTTAAACAAGACATTCCATTACCGGAGAAAGATAACCTTAGTCCATTTTTGAGTTCAGTTCTATATGAAGTAAGGAGTATCATAATACTTCCAAGAAACATAAGTTTTCCTTATTGGAATCCAATCAATTAGCTCTTATTAGATAATTACTCAAATTCAATTAATTAGAATAACTAAGGTACCCTTTTATTGATTCGAATTAGTAATGGATACTATGACCCACATTCGAATTAAACACTGTTTTTGGTATAACTCTTTTTCCTTACTATATTATATGGTTATAACTCACCAGAATATAATAGTAAATATAATAGTAATAGTAGTAGTAGTAGTAGTAGAATGTTGATTTCTTTTATTATTGTTCCTCTCGAAAGAGGTAAGAATTGGTGAATCGGAAACAATAATAAAAAAAAAATGAAATTTGTTTTTTATGGAACATACATATCAATATGCATGGATAATACCCTTTCTTCCACTTACAGTTACTATATCAATAGTATTTGGACTTCTGATTATTCCCACAGCAACAAAAAATCTTCATCGTATGTGTGCTTTTATTAGTATTTTAATGCTAAGTATAACTATGGCGTTTTCGGCTAATCTGTCTCTTCAGCAAATAAATGGAAGTTTTATTTATCAATATCTATGGTCTTGGACCATCAATAATGATTTTTCATTAGAGTTTGGATACTTGATCGATCCACTTACTTCGATTATGTCAATACTAATTACTACTGTGGGAATTATGGTTCTTATTTATAGTGACAACTATATGTCTCACGATCAAGGATATTTGAGATTTTTTGCTTATATGAGTTTTTCTAATACTTCCATGTTGGGATTAGTTACTAGTTCCAATCTGATACAAATTTATATTTTTTGGGAACTAGTGGGAATGTGTTCGTATTTATTAATAGGTTTTTGGTTTACACGACCAATTGCAGCAAGTGCTTGCCAAAAAGCTTTTGTAACTAATCGTGTAGGGGATTTTGGTTTATTATTAGGAATCTTAGGTTTTTATTGGATAACAGGCAGTTTTGAATTTCGGGATTTGTTCGAAATAGTAAAAAACTTGATCCATAATAATGAGGTCAATTCTTTATTTGCTACTCTGTGCGCATCTTTCTTATTCGTCGGCGCAATCGCGAAATCTGCACAATTTCCCCTTCATGTATGGTTACCTGATGCCATGGAGGGACCTACTCCTATTTCGGCTCTTATACACGCTGCTACCATGGTAGCAGCGGGGATTTTTCTTGTAGCTCGGCTTCTTCCTCTTTTCATAGTAATACCTTACATAATGAATCTAATATCTTTAATAGGCGTAATAACAGTATTATTAGGAGCCACTTTGGCTCTTGCTCAAGGAGACATTAAAAAAAGTTTAGCCTATTCTACAATGTCTCAATTGGGTTATATTATGTTAGCTCTAGGTATGGGTTCTTATCGAGCTGCTTTATTCCATTTAATCACTCATGCCTATTCTAAAGCTTTATTGTTTTTAGGATCCGGATCTATTATTCATTCAATGGAACCTATTGTTGGTTATTCACCAGATAAAAGTCAAAATATGGTTCTTATGGGCGGTTTAACAAAATATGTTCCAATTACAAGAATGACTTTTTTATTAGGTACACTTTCTCTTTGTGGTATTCCGCCTCTTGCTTGTTTTTGGTCCAAAGATGAAATTCTTAATGATAGTTGGTTGTATTCACCAATTTTCGCAATAATAGCTTGTTTCACAGCAGGATTAACTGGATTTTATATGTTTCGGATGTATTTACTTACTTTTGATGGACATTTGCGTGTTAATTTTAAAAATTACAGTAGTACTAAAAATGGATCGTTCTTTTTAATATCTCTATGGGGAAAAGACGAAGCGCCTAAAGCAGTAAATAGAAATTCATTTTTCGCAATAATCAATAATAAGGTCTCTCTTTCTTCATCTTCAAAGGATACATATAAAATATATTATAATGTAATAAATAGAATACGCTGTTTTAGTACTTACTTTGGAAAAAAAGATACTTATATGTATCCTCATGAATCGGACAATACTATGCTATTCCCTCTACTTATATTGGGATTATTCACTTTGTTTATTGGATCAATAGGAATTCCTTTTGATCAAAGAGTAGTAGATTTGGATATATTATCCAAATGGTTAACTCCATCAACAAACCTTTTGCATCAAAATTCAAATTACTCTGTAGATTGGTATGAATTTTTTACAAATGCAATTTTTTCAGTAAGTCTAGCCCTTTTCGGACTATTAATGGCATATTTTTTTTACGGGTCTGTTTATTCATCTTTCCAAAATTTGTATTTAATCAATTCATTTTTTAAAAAGGGTCCTAAAAGAATTATCTTGGACCCAATTAAAAATTTAATATATGATTGGTCATATAATCGTGGTTATATAGATATTTTTTATACTAAGGTCTTGACCATGGGTGTCAGAGGATTAGCCGAACTAATTGAGTTTTTTAATAGACATGTAATTGATGGAATTACAAATGGAGTTGGGGTTGGAAGTTTCTTTATAGGGGAAGGTATCAAATATATGGGAGGTGGACGAATTTCTTCTTATTTATTCTTGTATTTTTCTTATGTATCAATATTTTTATTTATTTTTTTATTTAACAAATTTTAGACTTTTTCAAATTGATTATTTTTTATATATCGCAATGGACGATTCCATCGGTTATAATCGAAAAGAAACGTAAGAAAAGGTTTTTCAAATCCAAATCCAAATCGGAGACAAGTGTTTTTTTTTTTCTTCAGTTTTCCAAATTCCCAATTATCTTGATGGGTATCAAGATAAGAATCTTCGTAAACTGGGCTATCTTTATAGCATGTCTCATTAACATTAAAGTGAAACTTTAATTCATTTTTTGTTTTTTCCTTTCTATTTCTATTCACCCGGATCTCTGAAGGGTCTTCTTCGGCGGATCCCCCTTGTTCGTGTTTAGTCTTCTTCGTTTCCAAATTTGTTTCTTCTTCTTTCTTTGTTTCTTCCTCACTTTCTTCCTCACTTTCTTTCTTTCTTTCTACATCGCTTTCTTCCTCACTTTCTTCCTCACTTTCTTCCTCACTTTCTTTCTTTCTTTCTACATCACTTTCTTCCTCACTTTCTTTCTTTCTTTCTACATCGCTTTCTTCCTCACTTTCTTTCTTTCTTTTTGATTTTTTGTTTTCTTTCACTTTCAGTTTTTTAGTGACAATAGGCGATGGCATTCTGCCTAAATAGTAGACACAGGTGATAAATAAGAGAATACTAAAGACTTGAGCCATATAATTTTTAAATTCTGACACAAAGTACTTATTAGATTGAATAGAATGGTTTTTCCGTATCCAGAATAATAACAATCCAACACATTTCATGAATAAAATGTGACCAATTAACCAACCAACAAAACTACTTGTTACAAATAAAATCTTGTTATTGCATCGAAACATAGAAATGTTGACTAATCTGGTTAACGTTGAGCTTGGTAAAAGAAAATGGTTGAATAATTGAAAAATAAGATTATTCAGGAATACCCATTTCATGCTGAGATTACGCATAAAATTTATGGTAGTAGATCCATAATCAAAAAAACCTTTTTGATTGTTATTGTTCCAGAAGAAATGAAACAAAAGATACGGTAGAACTAGGACAGTTATTGTATGGGGTCTACCCAATGCTAGATGCAGAGGCGCATAACAAATTGATAGAAACATCATGAGCTGTCCCGTAATAAAACCGGTTGTTGCTGATACCTCCTTCTCGGTTCCTTCTTCCATAACCCGAGCTCGGAGAAGGAAGAGATAAGAGGGCCCTATGGAGAATGTAGTCAGAAATCCATAATAGAGTCCGACCACAACGACCGAATTTATTATCTTCATGCATAAGGATAATAGATTACCTAATAGAAAAGAGTTCAAAATTATAAAATAGTTTAAAATCATCACAAACCTCCCTTGTTTTATTGCTGAAATTATTGATAGTATATTTTTTTATTTTTTAAATATATCCTTAATATATATAATAATATAACAAATATAAATTGTCAATATATATGGATTCTTATTTTTTAAATATATCCTTAATATATATAATAATATAACAAATATAAATTGTCAATATATATGGATTCTTATTTTTTAAATATATCCTTAATATATATAATAATATAACAAATATAAATTGTCAATATATATGGATTCTTCTTTTTTTATGATATCCTTAATATATATAATAATATAACAAATATAAATTGTCAATATATATGGAAAAATATAGACTATAAATGACATCTCTTATGTCAATGACACCAAACAAATTAAATGAATGGAATTGGGATATAGATGGAATATAATGAAATAGAGCCACTTCGGGGTTCCCTATCTATGAAATGAGGCATGGAACGGAGCCACTACGAAGAA